ATTCTTCCGAACTTTGAATAGTACTCAAGATCCTCTGTTTTCGATTATCTAATAAATCATTTAATGAAAGTAGATTATCTTACCATTAATTTTACAACTTCTATGATCTCTTCCCGAACCAAACATGAATCTTTCGATTCATTTGGCTCTCACGCTCAATTATTTAGTTTATGGGCATTCCCATATCTTTTAATGTAATGAACCTACCCTCTCTTTTCTGTTCCTATTCAAAGATATCGAAACTTATATTATAATATTATATATTATATTATATATATTATATAGGTATAAGACCAGAATATTAAGAGGACTCTTCCGACCAGACAAAAAATCTATCCCTAATTGTCAGCAAAGTTGTTTCTTTATTTGTTTTTGATTTCATTTCTATTTCAAATTCTTATATATATATTTTATATTTCTATATATATTTTATATTTCCACTTTTTTTTTTTTCAAGTCTAAAAATCCAAAAAATTCCCTTTTTTATACATAGGTCGTCGCTTCGGCATTGGATAAAAAAAAAAGGCAAGGCCCCCATTCTCTAGTAAATAGTTTCAAATCATTTTATTGATATGAGTGTTCTATATCGGATGAATTACCTACTATTATTTTATGTGGTAGAAAGAGTACCATGTTGTGCCTGGACTTCAAACAGTTTAGCTTTAACCATGTTAATGGTCTCACATTATTGGTTGATAGAGAATCAAAGTTGATTTTACCAATGAGTCACGAAATGCTATGGTTCTTACATATGATTTCTGAATTTATTCAGAAGTAATTCGTCGAGATCGTGCACCTTTTTTACTATTATCCTAGCAAGAAATAAAATAACATAAATAAAGTGCGGATGGTTGGATCCAACCTATATTCTTGAAATACACAACTCGTACACACTCCCTTTCCAAAAAAAATCAATACACCAAGCACTACAGTTAGATTTATTGGATTTGTTGCTAAAATATCAGTATTAAACCCGAAACTCCCGGCGGATGGCCAATAGCCCAAGGAAACACAAAAATCGGTTACATTTTTCATACGCTCTCCTCTTTCTTATAGATAAGACTAACAAAAACAGAGTTCTTTTTGTATCACCTCGCTCGCCCTTTTTTGATCAATTTCTTTTTATTCATTTTTATCATTTTAATTTCATTTGAAAAATTTCTCTATTTCTTTTAGTTTCAAATTAAAATTAAGAAGAGATACTTATTAAGTTAGGTCCGAGGCCTCGCGTCAATTGTGAAATATCTCGTTTGTTGAAATGAAACGCCGCCTCAAAGTTCAAAAGGTTTCCATTGTACTAACTCGGGGTGGTAATGGTAAGGAAGAAAGCGAGCAAATCTGCTAATTCCTCATCCTAAAATCAGTGCTTCCCGGGGCATTGTCCCAACAAATAAGTAACTGTAGGAGTACAATTTCGATCTAATTCAAAGAAGCAAACGGCAAGTCCGAGTTAATAAAATAAGAAAAAGAGTACGTTTCGTACTTTTTCACATTTCTAGGATTAAATTAAACAAAAGGATTCGCAAATAAAAGCGCTAATGCTACGACCAGTCCGTAAATTGTTAAAGCTTCCATAAAAGCTAGACTAAGCAATAAAGTACCTCGTATTTTACCCTCTGCTTCTGGTTGTCTCGCAATACCTTCTACAGCTTGGCCTGCAGCAGTACCTTGACCAACCCCAGGTCCAATAGAAGCAAGCCCTACGGCCAATCCAGCAGCAATAACGGAAGCGGCAGAAATCAGTGGATTCATAGTAAGTTCCTCGTAAAAAAAAAAATGGTTAATGATATAATCAACCAATGAATTATTACTTATTTTTTTCATTCAATCCACAATCACAGACGAAACAGAAGGACTTATATTGGAATCCATCTAATGCTGTGGGCTGGAAAAAAAAAACAATATACTGGAAAAAATATAGAAAAGATAAATAGAAAAATGGATATAATTTATATAATATTCATATTATATATTAATTATATGTATATTAATAGGGATAGCCAGCCCCTATACTATATAGCATAGCTAGCGAATAGCTAATATCACATATACATTTGTTTCTTCCATAACGGAAACAGCCCACATTTTATATTGAATCAGACTCTAAAATCATTTCATTCTGCGAAACATACGCGGGGGCTGGACTTATAGACATTACATATATCTAGTTTGACCCCTTACCCCTAACCCATTTTTTTTATTCTGTATTCCGTAATAGGGTCCGCCCTTCCTCCCGAGGCACTAGGTTATATATACCTATGTATTTGTATCTATTATGGATTATATTCCCAACCCAGTGATTGATTATTTTGAATCAACCATGCATGAATTAGGATAAGCTAAAAAAAAAAAAAGACTATTTCGAAAGCTAGTTAATGATGACCCTCCATGGCTTCGCCTATATAAGCCGCGGCTAAAGTTGCAAAAATAAGAGCTTGAATACCACTTGTAAATAATCCAAGAAACATAACAGGTATAGGAACTACTGAAGGTACTAAAGAAACAAGAACAACAACTACTAATTCATCAGCCAATATATTTCCGAAAAGTCGAAAACTAAGAGATAAAGGTTTTGTGAAATCTTCCAGGATGTTAATTGGTAAGAGTATTGGAGTTGGTTGAATGTATTTCCCGAAATAACCCAATCCTTTTTTGGTAAGACCTGCATAAAAATATGCCACCGACGTGAGTAAAGCTAAAGCAACAGTAGTATTTATATCATTTGTGGGCGCAGCTAACTCCCCATGAGGTAACTGTATTATTTTCCACGGTAAAAGAGCACCTGACCAGTTAGAAACAAAAATAAATAGGAACATAGTTCCAATAAAAGGAACCCAAGGACCATATTCTTCTCCAATCTGAGTTTTGCTCAAGTCTCGAATAAATTCAAGGAGATATTCGAAGAAATTCTGACCGTCGGTCGGAATGGTTTGTGGATTCCGAACAGCTATGATGACTGAACCTAATAAGATAGCAATTACGACCCAAGAAGTGATAAGTACTTGGGCATGGATTTGTAAACCTCCTATTTGCCAATATAAATGTTGGCCTACTTCTACACCCGATATATCGTATAACCCCTTGAGTGTTTTAACGGAACATGGTATAACATTCATATTGTCCTCTGACAGAAATCGAACTTCAAAAATAAATTATTTTGATTCAACCATCTCTTTATCAACTCAACTACTTTCATTATTAATGCTATATTTAGGATACCGAGAAATCACATGACATAACCTCCCCAGTATTTTTTTTATATTTCTCTCTTTTCAAAATTCAAGAATAGTAACCGATCCAATAAATCTATCGAGTTCAAAAATAATTAATGAATCTTATTATTAATCATAATCAACGATTTCTTATATAGCTAGAACGACCCTCGCAAATTGCGAATACTAATTTGTTAAGAATAAATCGGATTGAAGCTATAGAGTCATCGTTGGCTGGAATCGAAATATCTGCGATATCCGGGTCACAATTTGTATCGATTAAACAAATCGTCGGAATCCCCAAAATGACACATTCTTGAAGAGCCGTGTATTCTTCTTGCTGATCAAGGATGATTACAATATCAGGTAACCCTGTCATATATTTGATCCCACCCAGATATGTTTGCAAAGTAGATAATTTTCTCTTTAACATTGCTGCATCTCTTTTGGGGAGACGGTTGAATTGCCCCATCTTTTGTTCTGCTATTAAGTCCCTGAACTTATGAAGTCTCGTTTCCGTAGTGTACCAATTCGTTAACATACCACCGAGCCATTTTTTATTAACATAATGACACCGAGCCCCTATTGCAGCTGATGCTACTGAATCCGCTGCTTTATTTTTGGTACCGACGATTAAAAAGTTTTTTCCCTGGCTTGCTGCATCAAAAAATAAATCGCAGGCTTCGGATAAAAAACGCGCAGTTATCGTAAGATTTGTAATATGAATACCTTTACGCTTAGCAGAAATGTAAGGGGCCATTCTAGGATTCCATTTCCTAGTACCATGACCAAAATGAACTCCTGCTTCCATCATCTCTTCCAAATTGATGTTCCAATATCTTCTTGTCATTTTTCCCCACACTTCCTCTTTTTTTTTAGGAAAAAAGGTACCTTGAAATATAAAATTGTTCCGACGGAACCTTCTACCGCGGATTTACCGTTGATACACGGTCCAAACCATTAATTTCTTTTCATTTCTTTTCTTTTAATTACTTATTTATTTATTATAAAATCAATAATTGGAAAGACAGTTCCGGATAGTTAAAGTAAAAAGAATGAATCTCTTCTTAGTCTTAGGAATCATTAAATCGTGTAAATGATTGTTCTTATGTCTCATGGAAATTGTTTGGGGCGCAAGAACAAAATAATTCTCTATGGTGTAATAAAAGATCTCTCATTTCCGACTCAAATAGATTCTTCCTTTTGATTTCCAAATAAATGTTTTTGTCTTGCCTTGAATGGTGCAGTAATTTTTTGAATCCGGTACCGACAGGAATAATTCCCCCTAGAACAACGTTTTCTTTCAGGCCTTTCAACCAATCAATACGACCTCGTAAAGCAGCTTTTGCTAAAACTCGAGCGGTTTCTTGAAAACTTGCTTCGGATATGAAACTTTTAGTATTCAGAGATGTTCTCGTTATTCCCAATAAGATTGCCCGATAACCGATCGCTTCGTCCAAAGCACGCCCTGCTCGCTCCGCTCGCAAGAATCCTATTAATTCTCCAGGTGAAAAAACATTAGACATTCCATCTTCTGAAACCAACACTTTTGATGTTATTTGACGTACAATAATTTCTATATGTCTATTATGGATCTGTACCCCCTGAGATCGATAAACCTTTTGAATCTTATTAACCAAAGAGATATGACTTTGGGCTATGGTTAGCTCAGCTCCAATCAAGAACCCCCAGGGAATTCCAAGAATTATCGGTATACGTTCGTTCCAGCTTTCAACTCTATTTTCGAGGTTTATCGATATTGAATCAATCGAACGCACTTCTAATACTTGTTCTACTTTTGGAAGACCTTGCGTTATGTCACCAGATCTCGATTTTTCATATATAAATGTAACTAATGTCTCTCCTTCATAAAGGATTTTTCCATAATGGCCATGAACAGTTGCTTCCGGAATAGCCAAATAGGGCTTAGCAGATCTTATAACTAAGGAGTCAACATTAACAATTAAAATTTGCCCGGATTTTTTTATGTGTGGTCCGTATTTGAATAGACATACATTTTCACAAATAAATTGTCCAAGACTAATTATTGTGGATGTCTCCTCACAAGAATTGTGATGGAGAAAACACCAATTCAAATGAAATGGATTCAAAATGATGTTACTGCATGGATCGGGATTATAAATCCTCCTACTTTCATCCATTAAAGAGTATTTAAATATTTGAAGTACTTGGAAAGTCTGTTTAAAACTGTCGAGTAGAAAATATTTCTTTAACAAGATCTGATTATGGGTTAATAAATGATAAGATGAATAAAAATTTGCTATTTTAGGTACAATAGTACCTAAGGGACCCAAGAAATGTCTAATTGGAATTATGGGATCCAATTCTTTTGTCACATTGTTATATTTCAAACCATTGAATGGACCAATTCGAAAACAATTGGATGATGACAAAATTATCAAAGATCGGGATTCCTTATTTCGACTCAACAATGTACCAATACCAATAGTTCCTTGATATTTGGAAATTGGTTGAATCTTCGACTTGGAATGGAAGGGGTTGAGATTGGTGCGATCTAATCCCTTATCGGAAATCAATCCCGAACCCACCGTATCATACCTTTTTCCACTATACGAAATAGTGGACTTGACTAACTCTATTCTTATGAAATCGCGAATTAGATCAGTCGCCCTTACCTCAACAAGGGAAGCATGAACCTCTTTTATGGAACCGTTTTGTTTTTGGTTCCAATTCAATACTAAGCAAGTCCGAACTAATTGAATACTTGTGCGATAAATTCCTCGAATTGACTTGCCATATCCATAAAGGATATAATTGACAACTCTAAGTTGGACATTATCCTTTTCCTGCAAGAGATCCTGAGGGAAAAGTGTTGCTAAATTTATCCCATCAGCTATTTCATATGTGACTACGGGCCGAACCAAAACAAAATACTTTTTTTTTTTAGGTGTGATCCGTTGGACATAGATCCAATTTTTCAATTTTTTTGATTCCTTAGAATTTTTTTTTCCCGTTCCTGGTGGTATCAAAATACCACTGTGCCTGGATATCTTATCCGTCTCTCCAGGAAAATGAATATCTCCAGAAAAGATTTTTAGTTCAATACTTTTTTTTTTTCTCTCCACTCGGACTAATCCACCTATTCGGCTTCTTGTATTTAAAGCAAGTCGTGTATCTATTCTAATGATACTACTGTTCCGGACCATTATGGACGAGGATCCGGGTAAAATATGTACTTCTTCGGGAATTAAAAAAACCCGATCTACTTTCATTTGGTATTTCGGACTAAATTCTTTTGCTCCTTGATACTCAATCAAATCCTCTTTTTTTATGATTGAATCTACCTCTGCGGTACCATATTTAGTAATTCCGGAACTGCTTCTTATGTATCGTGGATCATCAAAAAAAGCAAAAATACTATTTTTACATAAAACACCATTTATGGGTATTTCAATCGAAATACCAAAACAGGGTATTAGTTCTTTTTCTCGTTCTTGATCATATTGTAATGGGATGATGAATCTATTTCTTCGCCTTTTCGCCAAGAAATAAGAATTCTCTTGGAGAATAGAAGGATATATGAAATTCCAATGACCATTGGATCTAATTTGATCATATATTGAATAGTCAAGAATTTCCCCATCTTTTTTACTAGAAGTATCCAACAATTTATGTCTTACTCGATCATTAGTCATTGGAAATTCAGAGGTATATCTGTCTTCGACAGAAAAAGAATGAACATTTATTTGATCTTGATCCTTGTGGAGCGAAAAAGAAACTATACTAGATCTGCGCGGACCTCCTGCTAATATCCATAAATGACTTGTTTTTGGTAATAGATGAACGTTACCATATGTATATTCGGGTGCATGGTAGACATCGGTACTCCAGTGCATTTCTCCCTCTGATTCAGAATAAATATGTTTTTGTACCCTCTCTGTAAAATGAAAAGTGGATGTTTCGGCACGAATCTCAGCAATCACTTGTTCTGATTCTACATATTGATCATTTTGGACTAAAATAAAACTCTTTGGTGGAATATTCACATTATGCATAATATCCCGACTCTCAACAATTACATACAAATCCATGGAACATAAAAAAGCAGGATGCCCATGAAGAGTACGTGTGGGATGAACCAAATCCTCATTGAATTTTATTTTTCCATTAGAAGGAGCTCGTACATGTTTGGCAGTACCGCCCGTGAATACTCCGCCGGTATGAAAAGTTCTTAATGTTAGTTGAGTCCCGGGTTCTCCAATTGATTGTCCCGCAATAATACCTACAGCTTCTCCCAATTCGGCCA